CAATAGAAAAAAAAAAGGAAAGCCTTTATAATTAATATAATTAATAATTAATATAATTAATAATTATAATAATTAATAATTATAAAAAATAATAATATGCGAATAATATACAAAACTTCCCTATTTTAAATTTGAAATTTTTTTTTTCAAATTTTCATTTTATTTATTTTTTTGATTTTAGGAAAAAAATAAAGGCAAACAGGATTGCGGATACACATAAAAAAAAAGAGGACTATTCTCATATATTTTGTATCGTTTTGGCGGCATGGCCGAGCGGTAAGGCGGGGGACTGCAAATCCTTTTTCCCCAGTTCAAATCCGGGTGTCGCCTCATCAAAAAAAGAATTGAAATTCCCTCTTTAGTTTTACTTATATAACTTGCATTTTTTTTTCCAGCAGAAGCAAGTGGAATAAAAGGACTCTTTTTATTTGCTTGATTCGAAGCATCCGCGTTAGGGATTTGGTTCTCTAAAATAAAATGATATAAATCATTGCGTCTAGGCTTCAAGGAAAGATTCTAATAATGAAAAGGAATCATTATGTACTTATGAAAATAAAATCTCTGATTGTTCCCGCATTCAATTATTATATTATTCTATTCAATAGAATTATCTATTGAATAGATAATTTTGTTTTCGTTCTATAACTTTTTAGAAAGTTATATTAAGTAAAAAAGCGAATTCCTTCTTTTTGGTAACCCGTAGTCACGAATGGAATAGGTCGTCTCCCGAGAGACTGTATGAAACAATTGGGAGACGGTAAAGATTAGATCAAATGAGAAAGGAGTAGGTATGTGTGATCTAGCTTGATTCTCAACTTTTATACTTTTTAAAAAATGAAATGGAGGGCAACAAAAGAAAGACAAAGTTTTTCCATTAGAATATAAGAACTCGTTTGTTAGTTGATTGTTTCATCAATGGTGAATGGTGTTGTGCCTGAATTTTGATTTTTGACTCTGCACTAGTGATTTCACTATTATTAGTGAACAATAATGATTAGTGAACAATAATGGAATAATTCTTTTGTATTCATAGAGATAGGGGACATAATTCACATGGATATAGTAAGTCTCGCTTGGGCTGCTTTAATGGTAGTCTTTACATTTTCCCTTTCACTCGTAGTATGGGGAAGAAGTGGACTCTAGAAGTCCTACTAATTGAGGAATCAACCTCAAACTGTATCAATTGTTTTATAGATTGTTCTGCCGAGCCTTTTTTTTTTACTTTTATTTGTTTTTTCCCTTTTTTACTGTTCAAAGAAAAAGAGTTTTGCTTAGTAATTTGAAAATGTATATATACTTTCGACCCAAAAGAACATAGACATATTGGTTGTCCAATAAGATGCTCCGCGTAATAAGATATTTCCTCGGGCTAGTCACTCACATATTGCATGCTTACCACTCGTTTTATTCATTTTTTTAGTTATGCTTTTTTTTGCTTTATGGAACTCATTTCATATCATGCTTTAAACGTTAAAGATGGGGTTTGCTAATGATTTTTGAAATCCGAAGAGAAGAACTTTCCACGGAACCGAACCCCTCTATCATTTTTTAATTGTTCAATCAATTACTTCTTTAGAATGGTAAAAAAATCTTATTTTATTACTATATGCCCATAACATTTTTTTTCCGTCATTGATTTGATTCTTCCGATGGATATCAGGATTCATATTGAAAAGAATCAGAAATCTAGGAATTAGAATCATAAGAGTAAGAGTTGCCTTTCGAGATTGATTCGAATCAAGATAAACATAAATGAAATAAATAGATGAAGCAAAGAAATAGAATTGGGATACTATGTACATTAACATTAGATATATGGAATTAATCTATATGAATATGAAGATATATATTGTAGGTTGATCTATATTGAATCTGTATATTTTTCTTTATACAGTAGAACTTTACACACTCCAATAACTATAATAGCTAGTATGGTAGAAAGATATCTATGAATCCTTCTACCATACTATCGGATCTCATAGAATACTGCTCTCGTAGAATACTGATAATTCTAGTACACTCATTTCATTTAAGACGCTCAATTTGAATCCTTTTTATTTTCTTTTTATTCTCTTCAGTGATTGATAAGAACTAAAAAGTTTAATTCAAATTAATCACTTTGACTTATTGTTTTTACGTATATTATAAGTAAAAAAGCAGTAGGAACTAGAATGAACAGTGTAGTAGCAATAAATGCGAGAATATTTACTTCCATAATTTCATCGTTTCATTTTTTTTTATTCGCAATAACTCAGGATTTAATCCCATAGAAATGATAAATCTTTGGCTTGTAAATTCAATAGTATGAATTACATCGCGATGATATCGAATCGTATTAGAATATCATGAATAACAATATCTGAACTATCAAATCAATTCATCGTCGAGAATTGAATAGTATAACATAGGAAGATTTTTTATCCATACCAAACTCTCAATTTTATTACTGATCCAATCCAAAATTGGTTTCTTTTCGTATTTTATTTATCATTTTTTTTTTTTCTTTTTTAACTTAAACTAAAAAAAGAAAAAAAAAATTCCTTCTCTAAAAGAGATGGAATCCTTGTTTGATCTTATTAATATCCTCTTTACTTGAATTAGGAATGGGACATATATATCAAACGTCCAGTGTGAAATTTGAATGAGATAGATTCTTTAAAATTCAAATTCCTAATCGGAAAGATATTTTAATATGAAAAATTCTATCAAAGTAACTATGTGAAATTGATTTTGTATCGTACAAATGGAATTTTTGTATGTGCTCCCGGGAAACATAAAGTACTCCCTTCCAGTACACAATCGGAAGTAATTCAAAAAGCCAGGCCCATTCTGGTATCTATAGTTTGAATCCTGAATATGATTCTACCAATAATTGTACTAATCTAGATATGACTTTCTCCCATGAATAAGTACTTCTTGAAGAACTGCAAATTTCCAGATTTGTTTGGTTTGATAATAATAATAAATGTGAAAAAAGAAAATATAAAAAATATAAAACAAGAAAGATCCGAAAATTCTGTTATGTTATTTGTTCTCTCTTTTACAATAAAGTAAGAGATGAATTGATATATCTATTTTGATTGGATTTGGATCCGTGTCGGGACTGACGGGGCTCGAACCCGCAGCTTCCGCCTTGACAGGGCGGTGCTCTGACCAATTGAACTACAATCCCAGGGAAAAAAATGTACAACATATATATGTTTATGATTTCATTGCCTTCAAACCCTTTCTATGTGGATCTATGTAGATTTTAGATTCTATGTAGATGAAAATCTACATATTGTAACAGAGACGCGAGTAATGTATTGATATACACACGGACATGCACTTTAATGAGAGGAGCATAAATTAGTAGGCATTTTTTTTTTATTGCAAAATTGATTGCTAATCAAATCAATCTTTCAAAGAATAACGAAAAAAAAAAAAACAGAGCAAATAAATAGCAGTAGAAAGATATCAAAAAATCAGACTTTTTTTTTGATTCTTCCGTATCAAACATTTATGGAGAAGAAAAAATGGGTTATAACCTTTCATGGTGGATCGGCCAATTACTGGGCCGAGCTGGATTTGAACCAGCGTAGACATATTGCCAACGAATTTACAGTCCGTCCCCATTAACCGCTCGGGCATCGACCCAAGAAGAATCCATTCTAGGCTTCTTTTTTTGATAATTCATGATCAACTTTCTTTCGTAGTACCCTACCCCCAGGGGAAGTCGAATCCCCGCTGCCTCCTTGAAAGAGAGATGTCCTGAACCACTAGACGATGGGGGCATACTTGCCCAACTGCCATCATACTATGATCATAGTATGAATAGTTTTTTGAAATTGTCAATATAAATAAAATGGAATAATGTGAATCAATTCAAAGGATTTTTATGTCTTTCATGATTCCATAGAATTTTATAATTTGTCATTTATATTTATTTTATGAATGGTTTATTCTAATCACCATTTTATAAAAAATTTGATTTTTATCAAAATTATTTGATCTTTTATTTCAAATTTCAATTGTTATTTATTAGTTAATTTATATATAGAATTTGATATAGATTATATATAATATATAATCTATATTACTAAATTTTTTAGTAAAATAAATATTATAATTAATGAATCTATAGATTCATTAATTATAGTTATTTTATATCTTATAGTTAAAATAATTAGAGTGATATATAAATATTATAATATTTTTTAATAGAGTGATATTAATTATATATCAATTATATATATTACTATGAATTAATATAAAATTCGAGAATAAAAAATGAAAATAGTAATTAGAAGTAAATTCTTAAAAAAAAAAAAACATTCAAAATTCTAAATATTCTAAAACTAATAAGTGATTGGTCTGCTATATGTCATAAAAGGTGATTAAACTCCATTTTTCATACTTTCAGTAATCATTATTATAAGGTTATAGGTAGGTATATTTCTATCTCATACTAAGACAAGAAATTCAGGAAATTTCAAAAAGAGCAATTTTGAAATATGAGAAGAGGGATAGGTATCCATAAATTCTTGCAAAATTGTTTTTATCGACAAGTTGCTTTATCAATGAAATATCTTGGATCTATGTTGAATTAGTTGGTGTGTACATGTATCAATCAAATGAATTTCATTATGCTAGGGCTCAATTCAATTAGGATTGGTCTTTTGAAACAATTCATTGCATTGATCAAATACAATATCAATAAACCATTTTACCTAGACTCACTAGCCCATTCCCATACTACTTACTAGGTAAATCAAATTGATCGTTCCAGAACGAGCCACTATGTGGATAAGAAATATTTATGTACATATATTATTCTAATATAAAATTAGAATATATTCTCTAATAATTAGAAATATATAATAATTATATACATTAAACTCATAGTAGCTAGTGGTTTATTGAGAAATTGAGTTAAATGGGCCCTTTTAACTCAGTGGTAGAGTAACGCCATGGTAAGGCGTAAGTCATCGGTTCAAATCCGATAAGGGGCTTTACTTTCG